TTTTTGTTTGTGCTAGTCGTGGTGGGGTCTTGGGTGTCATGTTAGTATGAAGGTGGAATGGAAAGAGGATACGGGTTTGATTATAGTGTGATAGGTGTGATGGTGATTCTGGGGTAGTGTTTTGGGTTAGCTGGGTAAAAGGTGATTGGAGTTATAGTTAGATTTACAGTTGGGTTTAAGTGTTTGAAATTAATTTCAAAAGGTTGGAAAGCCTTTGAACAATACTGACATGTCAGCCAAGGTTTTAGATGTCTTAAAAAGAATTATTTTTGAAAAAGTTGGGTAGGTTAGTAATTTTACAATACTGATTTAGTAGTTAATAACAGTTCTAGTTGAGTAGGCAGTGCGGGAAGCTCTTGTTTTTGGGGTTTGGCAAGGGCGAATGTACCAAATCTGTGAAAAATTTAGAACGGGGGGTAGGGGGGTTTGTCTAAGATAACTGGGTATTAAATTAACGCGTGCGTGTATGCGTGTATGCGTGTATGCGTGTATGCGTGTATGCGTGTATGCGTGTATGCGTGTATGCGTGTATGCGTGTATGCGTGTATGCGTGTATGCGTGTATGCGTGTATGCGTGTATGCGTGTATGCGTGTATGCGTGTATGCGTGTATGCGTGTATGCGTGTATGCGTGTATGCGTGTATGCGTGTATACGTGTATACGTGTATACGTGTATACGTGTATACGTGTATACGTGTATACGTGTATACGTGTATACGTGTATACGTGTATACGTGTATGCGTGTATGCGTGTATGCGTGTATGCGTGTATGCGTGTATGCGTGTATGCGTGTATACGTGTATGCGTGTATACGTGCGTTCGTACGTGCAGTTCATGTGCATGCGTATTCACATGAGTTGTTTAAAAGTTCTATGTCCTTCGAGCATGAATTAAATAGCCCCTATGATAATTATGAGGATAAAGAAGGTACATGCTTAGTCCAGCTACAATAAATGCACCTGGGCGCGGGCCGCGTAGGCCAATGGTGAGTCCAAGCATCCCCGAAAATTAAAAAATACCAGAGGTACCACAATTCAACTGATGCCAATGTCACGGACTAAATAGGAATTGAACCATCGAGATGTCTTATTTAAGAGGAACGAATGAGTGACCGAACTTGTTATGGCCCTGAAGTAAGAACCAGATGCCAGGTATAGTTTCAGTATAGCTACCCCCAAGTTTTATGGGCCCGGAGCGAGGAGAGAAGCATTATGTGAGCGGGTTGATGATTTCACGGAGGATGGTAGTTCCACTAGGAATAATACGGGTGATTATCCGTTTTGACGAGAAATATCGAACTTGATATGTGCCTTGTCCGATCAATGTAGAGATGTGCTATATCCGATTAATAAACTTATGAGCCTTATAAGATCAAGCGATTGATTAGGTTGTGGATAGCCATGGGGTACAGATTTGGTATTGAGTTACACATAGAGTGTTTTATGCACGATCAATAGGGACAATGTACATGCTTATAAGCATGTGGGCTGGAGTTGTATGTACGATATACATAGTATGTGCCATGTAAGATTATGCATAATATGTACCCATGCATAATGTATGGGGAAAGGCGCAGAATGCACGATGTACATAGGGCGGTTTATCGCAGTTATAATTAATGGGGGTGTTTTCCTAATTTTTGCAAGGAGTAGTTTAAATAGAATTTCAGCTTTGGGGGCTGAAGGTGGGGCTGGTGCTTCTTCCTTGAGATGCCCTGGGGAGAGGGATTCTCCATTTCCGGTTTACAAGACCGGGGTATTAGATGTACTACAAGGGCTCTATCATTTAAGTATTTTATTTTCTATTAGGCTTACTGTTGGTATAGCAATGAGGATAAGGGAGAAATATAGGATAGATGCTGCTTGGCCGATGGTGATGAAAGGGTGTTCAACGGGTTGTCCTCCAATTCAGGTAAGGGTGAATAGGTCGGCTACTAGGATTCAGAATAGGCATTGGCTTAGAGGTCGGAATATCATGCTTTGTTGTTTAGCTGTTTGGAGTAGGGGGATAATAGCTAGAATTAAGATGGAGAAGATTAGGGCTAGCACTCCTCCTAGTTTGTTGGGAATGGATCGTAGGATAGCATAGGCAAATAGGAAGTACCACTCTGGTTTAATGTGGGGTGGAGTGCTGAGGGGGTTGGCTGGGGTGTAGTTGTCAGGGTCTCCTAGGAGGTCGGGAGAAAAGAATACTAGGGTTATGAGTGGGAGAATAAGGAGAATAAGTCCTAGTAGGTCTTTAATTGTGTAGTAAGGGTGGAATGGGATTTTGTCGGGGTTTGATGGAATGCCTAGTGGGTTATTAGATCCTGTTTCGTGGAGAAAGAGGAGGTGCACTATGACTAAGGCTGTGATAATGAAAGGTAAGATAAAGTGGAAAGCGAAGAATCGGGTTAGTGTTGCTTTGTCGACGGAGAAACCGCCTCAGATCCACTCAACTAGGTTGGTGCCGATATAGGGGATTGCTGAAAGTAGGTTGGTAATTACTGTGGCGCCTCAGAAGGATATTTGTCCTCATGGGAGGACATACCCTATAAAGGCTGTGGCTATTACTGTGAAGAGTAGAATGATTCCGATGTTTCAAGTTTCTGATAGTACGAAAGAGCCGTAGTATAGTCCTCGGCCTACATGGATGAATAAACATAGGAAGAATATAGATGCTCCGTTGGCGTGGAGGTATCGAATTACTCACCCGTAGTTTACGTCTCGGCAGATATGGGTAACGGAAGAGAATGCAGTTGTTGTATCTGCTGTGTAGTGTATTGCTAGGAATAATCCTGTGATAATTTGGAGGGCTAGGCAGGCTCCTAGAAGGGAGCCGAAGTTTCATCATGAGGAGATATTAGATGGAGCTGGAAGGTCAATAAATGAACTGTTTATAATTTTGATTAGAGGATGGTTTTTTCGGATATTGGTCATTAAAGTTTTTGTAGTTGAAATACAACGATGATTTTTCATGTCATTAGTCATGGTTTAACTCCATGTAGGAACTATGGCTTATGTTGTGTTTATGTTGAGTGTTGGTTTTGTATTAGGGTTTATGAGTTTTTCTTCAAAACCTTCACCTATTTATGGTGGTGTTGGACTTATTGTTAGTGGGGCTGTGGGTTGTGGCATGGTTATAAATTTTGGGGGTTCTTTTGTGGGTTTGATGGTATTTTTAATTTATTTAGGGGGAATGCTTGTGGTTTTTGGTTATACTACGGCTATAGCTACTGAGGAGTATCCTGAGACTTGGGGATCTAGTGTTGTTATTTGGGGAGCTTTGTTGTTAGGGTTAATGATGGAGTTGTTGATGATAATGTTGATGATTGGGTATGAGGGGTTAGGTGGAGTTGGTTTTGTTGGTTTGGAAAATTGAGTTATGTTTGTAGATAAGGAGATTGGTGTAGTTCGTGAAGATTCTTTGGGGGTTACAGCTCTTTATGGCAAGACTAGTTGATTTGTTATGGTTGCTGCGTGGTCTTTGTTTGTTAGTGTTTTAATTGTTATTGAGATTATTCGGGGGTAGTGTGGGTTGTTAAATGATTAGGAGGGTGGTCAGGAGGATGGATGTCAGGAATGTAAAAAAGTATAGTTTAATGAGGCCTTTTTGGTTGGATACTACAATTGAAGTGGTTATTTGTAGGTGAGATAGGTTTTTTGGTATTGTTTTTTCTAGTCAGATTAGGTCTAGTAATAGGGATGCCGTTTTTTGGCTCATGTTTAGGTTGAGTAATGGTATGAGGCGGTGCATGGTAGTTGGGAAATATCCCAGTTGTTCTGAGAATTTGAATATGTTTGAGGGAAGTTTGAATTTTAGGTTCTTTGTTATAAGGTTTAGTTCTATTGCTAGGGCAAATCCTGTGATGGTTACTATCAGGGCTGTTAGTTTTAGGTAAGTGGGCATTGTTATTTGTGGTAAGTTTATGGGAGGAGTGTTATAGGATAAGAAGAATCCAGCGAAAATGCTACCAAATGCTAGGCGTTTAATTGAGTTGATTAATAGAGGGTTGTTTTCATTGATATTAATTGTGGTTGTGAATCGAGGTTGATTTGTTAATACGTAGAAGATGATTCGTGTGCTGTAGATGGCAGTTAAGGAAGTGGCAATTAGTGTAATTACTAGGGCTCAGGCGTTGGTGTTTGAGGTGTTTGCGGATTCAATGATTAGGTCTTTTGAATAGAAGCCTGTTAGAAAGGGCATGCCCGTTAGTGCAAGGCTTCCAATGATAAGGGATGAGGATGTGAAGGGCATGGCTTTAAATAGGCCTCCTATTTTTCGAATATCTTGTTCGTCATTTAAGTTATGGATAATGGATCCGGAGCATATGAAGAGTATGGCTTTGAAGAATGCGTGGTTGCAGATATGGAGGAAGGCTAAATGGGGTTGGTTAATGCCGATGGTAACTATTATTAGGCCTAGTTGGCTGGAAGTGGAGAAGGCTACAATTTTCTTAATGTCGTTTTGTGTGAGAGCGCATATTGCTGTGAATAGTGTGGTGATAGCGCCAAGGCATAGTGCTATGGTTTGGATGGTTTTGTTATTTTCTATTATAGGGTAAAATCGAATTAGGAGGAAAATTCCTGCTACGACTATTGTGCTGGAATGGAGTAGGGCTGATACTGGAGTTGGGCCCTCTATTGCTGATGGTAATCATGGATGTAATCCGAATTGGGCGGACTTTCCGGTGGCTGCTAGGAGTAAGCCGATCAGTGGAATGATATTAGGGTCTTGATTTAGTATAAATATTTGTTGAAATTCTCATGTGTTTGAATATAATAGAAATCACGCTATGGCTAGGATAAATCCAATGTCCCCAATACGATTGTACAGGATTGCTTGTAGGGCTGCTGTATTTGCATCGGTTCGTCCGTACCATCAGCCGATTAGTAGGAATGATATAATACCGACTCCTTCTCAGCCGATAAATAGTTGGAACAAGTTGTTAGCTGTTACTAGGATTATTATAGTGATAAGAAATATAAGGAGATATTTGAAGAATTGATTAATGTTGGGGTCAGTGTTTATGTATCATATTGAGAATTCTATAATAGATCATGTGACGAATAGTGCTACTGGTACAAATAGAATGGAGAAATGGTCTAGTTTGAAGCTGAGGGACAGCTTTAGGGTTTGAATTGTTATTCAGTGTCAGTTGGAGATAATTATTTCTTGTCCTGAGAATATGAATAGTGTGGTTGGAATAAGGCTGGTAATGAAGGCGCATGCGATAGAAGATTTCACGTGAAGTGCGAAGGAGGTGTTTTTGTAATTAGTTAAATTTATAGCGATTGGTAGGGCTAAGATTGTAAGTGTGATTAGGGTGAGGGAGGAGAATAAATTTATTACTTTTATTTGGAGTTGCACCAATTTTTTGGTTCCTAAGACCAACGGATAACTCTTATCCTTTAAAAGTTGAGGAAGCCATATTTTTATGTATGGAGCTAAGAATTAGCAGTTCTTGTGTTTCTTTCTCGGTAGATAAGAGGGTTTGAGCTTCTATTGCTGGATTCACAATCTAGTGTTTTGTTTAAACTATATCTACATAATGTTGGGCCTAGGATAGTTTTGGGATTTAGGGTGAGGAATAGTAGGGGAAATATATGTATGGATATTAGGGTGTTTTCTCGTGTGAATGAAGGGTTGAGGTTATGTGTATGGAATGTAGGTTTTCCTCGTTGTGTGGTGATTAGTATGTAAAGGGAGTAGAGGGCGGTGATTAATATGTTTAAGCCTATTAGGATGATTGAAATATTTGATCATGAGAAGGATGCTATTATTACAAATAATTCCCCGATTAGATTAATGGAGGGGGGTAGAGCTAGGTTGGTTAAGCTTGCTAGTAGTCATCAGGTTGCTATGAGAGGTAGAAGGGTTTGAAGTCCTCGTGCTAATAATATGGTTCGGCTGTGGATTCGTTCATAGTTTGAGTTGGCAAGGCAGAATAGTATGGATGATGTAAGGCCATGGGCGATCATTAGGGCTGTTGCTCCCATGAAACTTCATGGAGTTTGGATGAGAATGGCCACGATGACTAATGCTATGTGACTGACGGATGAGTAGGCAATGAGTGATTTTAGGTCTGTCTGTCGTAGGCAGATAGAGCTAGTTATAATTATTCCTCATAAGCATAGTATAAGGAATGGGTATGCTATAGCTTTTGTTGTAGGATCAAGGATGATAGTAATTCGTATTATACCATAACCACCTAGTTTTAGGAGTACGGCTGCAAGGACTATTGAGCCAGCAATGGGTGCTTCTACATGGGCTTTTGGTAGTCACAGGTGGAAACCATATAGTGGTATTTTGACTATAAATGCCATAATGCATGCTATTCATAGCAGATTGCTTGATCATGAGTTGGGTAATTCTTTGAGTCAAAAATTTATTGTTAGAAGGTTTAGTGAGCCTATAGAGTTTTGTAAGTGGATTAGTGCTACGAGAAGTGGTAGGGATCCAATGAGGGTGTAAAATAGAAAGTATAATCCTGCATTTAGTCGTTCTGTCTGGTTACCTCAGCGGGTGATGATGATAAGAGTTGGAATTAATGTAGCTTCAAATAGAATGTAGAATAGGATTAGTTCATTAGCGGTGAATGTTATAACTAGAAATATTTGTAGGGAGATTAGTATGGATAGATAGGACTTTTTGCGAAGTCAGGGTTCTTTTTTGAGGTGGTATTGGCTTGCTATAATTATAAGAGGTAGTAATCATATTGTTAAAATTAGGAGTGGCGATGATAGTGGGTCTGAGAAAAAGTTTATAGAGAAGTTATTGCTGTTGTTGTTAGGCTGGTTTAGGAAAGATAGGCCTATGAAGCTGATTAATAAGCTGTAGGAGGTTGTGTTGATTCAGATTTTAGAGTTGTTTGAGTATCAAGTTACTGGGAATAATATAATTGTTGGGACAATGATTTTTAGCATTGAAGGAGATTGAGGTTTTGGATATAGTCTAGGCCATATGTGTTGGAGACTATAACCAAAAGAGCCAGGCCTACGGCTGCTTCGCATGCTGCGAAGACTAGTAATAGAATAGGTATTATGAAAGATATTGTGAAATGTATATTTAGGATAATAAGGGTGCTTAAGATAAATATGGAGAGTATTATGCCTTCTAGACATAGAAGTGAGGATATTAGGTGGGAGCGAAACACCAATGTACCTAAAAGGGCGGTGGCAAAGGCCAGAATAATATTGATAAAGATTGAGGGCATATTAGTAGTTATGGGTGGGTCATAATCTAATGAGTCGAAATCATTTATTTTAGTTTAAACTAACTACCATATTATTCTTCTCATTCTAGCCCTTTCTGGGACCATTCGTAGGCTAGGCCTGCTGCCAGAATGGAAATTAGTAGAAGGGCTACTGTTAGTATAAGGTTTAGGTTGATTGTTTGGGATGCTCAGGGGAGCGGTAGGAGAAGAGCAATTTCTAGGTCGAATAGGAGGAATGTAATGGCTACCAGGAAGAATTTTATAGAGAATGGTAAGCGGGCAGATTCTATTGGGTCAAAGCCGCATTCATAAGAGCTATATTTTTCTGTGTAGACGTTTAGTTGTGGAAGTCAGAATGCGGTTACTACGAGTAGTAAGGCTAGGAAAATATCAATTATTAAAGTCAGAGAGAGATTTATTATTCTTTTTCGGGTTTCGCCGAAACTAATTGATTGGAAGTCAATTGTACTGGGTTAATACTAAAAGAATAGGATCCTCATCAATAGATAGAAACGTAGAGGAATAGTCATACTACGTCAACGAAATGTCAGTATCAGGCTGCTGCTTCGAATCCAAAATGATGATTGGATGTGAAGTGAAATTTTAGTTGACGAAAGAAACAGACAGTTAGGAAAGTTGATCCGATAATTACATGTAATCCGTGAAAGCCGGTTGCCATAAAGAAAGTTGAGCCATAGACGCCGTCCGAAATTGTGAAAGATGTTTCGAAATATTCGGAGGCTTGGAGAAGTGTAAAATAGATGCCTAGGGAAATAGTGATTAGTAGGGCTTGAAGTATATGTGTTCGGTTGCCTTCTATTAAATCATGGTGGGCTCAAGTAATGGATACGCCTGAAGCCAGTAGGACGGCTGTGTTGAGTAATGGTACTTCAAGAGGATTTAGTGGGTGAATGCCTGTTGGGGGTCAACAGCCGCCTAGTTCGGGAGTGGGGGCTAGGCTGGAATGGTAGAAGGCTCAAAAGAAGCCTGCGAAGAAGAAAATCTCTGAGATGATGAATAGGATTATCCCATATCGTAGGCCTTTTTGGACAGCTTGGGTATGATGTCCTTGGAATGTTCCTTCTCGCACAACATCACGTCATCACTGGTATATAGTTAATAAATTGGTTAGTAGTCCTAGGGTGAGGAGAGTATTGGAGTTGTGGTGGAATCATATGGCAAGGCCGGATGTTATTAGAAGGGCGGAGAGGGCTCCTGTGAGGGGTCAGGGACTGGGGTTAACTATGTGGTAGGCGTGGGTTTGGTGGGTCATTAGGTGTTGTCGTGTAGATAAAGGCTAACTAGTAGGGTAAAAACATAGGCTTGAATTAGGGCGACGGCAAATTCAAGGATTGTAAGGAGAATGAGAATAATAAATGTAATTGAAGCAGTGGCAGGACTGATTGAGGTTAATACTAAGGTGGCTCCGCCAATTAAGTGTATGAGTAGATGGCCTGCTGTAATGTTGGCTGTCAATCGTACGGCCAATGCTATAGGTTGAATGAAAAGGCTAATGGTTTCAATAATTACTAGTATAGGGATTAGGGGAACTGGTGTTCCTTGTGGTAGTAGATGGGCCAAGGATATTTTTGTTTTATGGCGAAAGCCTGTAATGACTGCGGCAGCTCATAGTGGAATGGCCATGCCTAAGTTCATTGATAGTTGAGTGGTAGGGGTGAATGAGTGGGGTAGTAGACCTAGTAAGTTGGTTGATCCGATAAATAGGATTAGTGAAATTAATATAAGCGATCAGGTTCGTCCTTTAATGCTGTGTATCATTATTAGTTGTTTTAATACTAGTTGAATGAGTCATTGCTGTAAAGAAGTCAATCGGCTGGTAATAAGACGGGTGGGTGAAGGGAATAGAATACTAGGAATTGCAATAATTAGAATCACAATAGGGATTCCTACAATTGTTGGGGTAATGAAAGAGGCAAATAGATTTTCGTTCATTTTGTTTCTCAAGGGCTTACATGTTTATTTATACTAATAGTTTTTAGTTCGGGGTTTAATGGGTAGTTAAATTTTGAGACTTTTAGTTGGAAAATGATAAACAGGGTTAAGATCATCGAAAGAATTGTAATAAGTCATGTTGATGTATCTAGTTGGGGCATCTCACTGTGGAAAGATCTGAGCTTTCAGTCTTTAACTTAAAAGGTTAATGCTAGTTAGCTTCACGGTGATGTTAAAATATAGATAACAATCACTCCTCGAAATGTTTTAGGGGGACTAGCTCGAGTACGATGGGTATGAAGCTGTGGTTTGCGCCGCAAATTTCTGAGCATTGGCCGTAATAGATGCCAGGACGCGAAGTCATTAAGGTTGCTTGGTTTAGGCGCCCCGGGATAGCATCTGTTTTTACGCCTAGTGAGGGTACGGCTCATGAGTGTAATACGTCTTCTGAAGAGATAAGTATTCGAATTGATAGTTCTGTGGGTAGTACAATTCGGTTGTCTACTTCGAGCAGACGAAGTTCTCCGGGCTTGAGGTCCGATGATGGAACTATGTATGAGTCGAAAGACAGATCTTCGTAATCTGTGTATTCATAGCTTCAGTACCATTGATGACCTATGGTTTTAAGGGTTAATGAAGGAGTAGTGATTTCATCCATTATGTATAGGATACGTAGGGATGGGAGGGCAATAAGAATTAGAATGATTGCAGGTAGGATAGTTCATACTGTTTCTACTTCTTGTGCGTCCATGGTGCTGGTGTGTATGAGTTTGGTGGTGAGTATTAGAGAGATGATATAGAGAACTAGAGAACTAATTAGGAATACAATTATTAAAGTATGATCATGAAAGTATAAGAGCTCTTCCATGATGGGGGAAGCAGCATCCTGAAATCCCAATTGAACTGGATAAGCCATGAAGATATATAGGGGTTCAACCTATAAGTTAACTTTGACAAAGTTATGTAATTGTTTTACTAATATCTTGAATGAAGAAAGTCATAGTGGTTATGGGGTTGGCTTGAAACCAGTTATAGAGGGTTCGATTCCTTCCTTTCTTAGGGTATCTTTACATATGCGGGTTCTTCGAATGTATGGTAAGGTGGAGGACAGCCGTGTAGTCACTCTAGATTTGTTGGTGTGAGTTCTACTATTAGAACTTCTCGTTTTGAAGCAAAAGCTTCTCAGATTATAAAAATCATTAGTATTACTGCTGTTAAGGAGATGAAAGAGCCAATGGATGATACGGTATTTCATATTGTATAAGCATCGGGATAGTCTGAATAGCGTCGTGGTATTCCGGATAGGCCTAGGAAGTGTTGAGGGAAAAAGGTTATATTTACGCCTACAAATATGATTGCAAAGTGAATCTTTGCTCAAGTGTCATCTAGCGTATAACCTGAGAATAGAGGGAATCAGTGTGCAAATCCTCCTATGATAGCGAAAACTGCTCCTATTGACAATACATAATGGAAATGTGCTACTACATAGTATGTGTCGTGAAGGACAATATCTAAGGATGAGTTGGCAAGTACAATTCCTGTTAGTCCTCCAACCGTAAATAGGAAGATAAAGCCTAGAGCTCATAATATGGCAGGTGATCATTTGATGTTGCCGCCATGTAATGTAGCTAATCAGCTGAAGACTTTTACGCCTGTGGGGATAGCGATGATTATAGTAGCTGATGTGAAGTATGCGCGGGTGTCTACGTCCATACCAACTGTGAATATATGGTGAGCTCACACAATAAAGCCTAAGAAGCCAATGGATATTATGGCTCAAACTATACCCATATACCCGAATGGTTCTTTTTTGCCTGAATAATATGTGACGATATGAGAAATTATTCCGAAACCAGGTAGAATTAGAATATATACTTCGGGGTGTCCGAAGAATCAGAATAAGTGTTGATATAAAATAGGATCTCCACCTCCAGCAGGATCGAAGAAAGTAGTATTTAGGTTGCGGTCAGTTAAGAGTATTGTAATACCTGCTGCTAAGACTGGTAAAGATAGTAGTAGGAGTACAGCTGTAATTATTACAGATCATACAAATAAGGGGGTTTGGTATTGTGATATGGCTGGGGGTTTTATGTTAATTACTGTGGTGATGAAGTTAATAGCCCCTAAAATAGAAGATACTCCTGCTAAATGTAGGGAGAAAATGGTTAGGTCTACGGAAGCTCCTGCATGGGCTAAATTTCCTGCTAGGGGTGGATATACTGTTCACCCTGTCCCTGCACCGGCTTCTACTATTGAGGAAGCAAGAAGGAGAAGAAAGGATGGGGGTAGGAGTCAGAAGCTCATATTGTTTATTCGAGGAAATGCTATATCAGGCGCTCCAATTATTAGAGGAACTAATCAGTTACCGAAGCCACCAATTATAATAGGTATTACTATAAAGAAGATTATGACGAAAGCATGGGCCGTAACAATCACATTATAAATTTGGTCGTCTCCTAGTAGAGTTCCTGGTTGGCCAAGTTCCGCACGAATAAGGAGGCTGAGGGCTGTTCCTACTATACCTGCTCAGGCTCCAAATAATAAGTAAAGAGTTCCGATATCTTTATGGTTTGTTGAGTATAATCAACGGTTGATGAACATAAGTATTGGTAAAATGGCTGAGATAGAGGCATTGGACTGTAAATCTAAAGACAGAGGTAACCCTCTTTTTACCAGCTCTGAGGTGAATTTTCATATTGAATTGCAAATTCAAAGAAGCAGCTTCAATTCTGCCGGGGCTTCTCCCGCCTTTTTTCCCCTGGCGGCGGGAGAAGTAGATTGAAGCCAGTTGACTAGGGTATTTAGCTGTTAACTAAATTTTCGTGGGGTTGGAGCCCACCAGTCTAGGTGAGGATTTAGCTTAAGTAAAGTAATTGGTTTGCGTCCAATTGATGTAGGATAGAGTCTTGCAGTCCTTATTAGCAGAAATTAAGTATTATTTACTTTCTTAGGGCTTTGAAGGCTCTTGGTCTACTTAACCTAAATTTCTAGCTTAATGTTAGTAGAATTGGTGATAAGGGGAGGGATAGGGTAGATAGGGCAATTAATGGTGGTAAAAATAGTGTGTATTTTGTTGTTTGGAATTGTCATTTTATTTTTATGTTGTTGAATGTGGGGAACATTGTTAGGGAGGTAGAATAGATTAGTCGTATGTAGAAGTAAAGATTTAGGAGTGCTATGATTACTATGATTGTGGCTATAATGATGTTGTTGTTTTTTGTTAGTTCTTGTACGATTACCCATTTGGGCAGGAAGCCTGTGAGTGGTGGTAGTCCTCCTAGGGATAGAAGGGATGTTAGGATTATTAGAGTAATTGTTGGGCTTTTGTTTCATAGGATTGATAGGGTGAGTGTGGTGGTATTTGTGTTGATGTTGAGTATGGTGAATAAGGTGATGGTTAATATTAGATAAATTAGTAAGTTTAGGATTGTTAGGGATGGGCAGAATATTAGGACGGCTATTATTCAGCCTATGTGGGCGATGGATGAGTAGGCTAAGATTTTTCGTAATTGGGTTTGGTTTAGTCCTCCTCAACCTCCTACTAGGACTGATAATAAGGCAAATGCTAGGAGGATATTTATGTTTATTGATGGGTAAATTTGTATTATGATAGAGATTGGGGCTAGTTTTTGTCATGTTAGGAGAAGTATTCCTGCTATTAGTGTGACTCCTTGGGTTACTTCGGGGACTCAGAAATGGAATGGAGTCATTCCTAGTTTTATTGTTAGTGCGATAATAATTGTAAGGGAGGTAAGCGGGTTATGAGTATTGGTAATGTTTCATTGGCCGGTGTATATAGCGTTGATGACGATGGTTATTATAAGTAGTATAGAAGCTGTTGCTTGTGTTAGGAAATATTTGGTGGCGGCTTCTGTAGATCGGGGATTAGTTTTTTTTGCAAGGACTGGAATGATGGCTAGTATATTTATTTCTAGTCCTATTCAGATTAGAAGTCAGTGAGAGCTGATTATTGTAAGTATAGTTCCTGTAAAGATAGTTAGGATAATTGGTATTAGGGCAGTGGGGTTGATTAGTACGGGAAGGATATAAACCAACATTTTCGGGGTATGGGCCCGATAGCTTATTTAGCTGACCTTACTGTGTAGAATGTGGTGTATTTTGGGTAGCACGAAGAATTTTGAATTCTTAGGGGTAGGTTCAATTCCTATTGTTCTAGAAATAAGAGGATTTGAACCTCTATTATTTACTCTATCAAAGTAACTCTTTTGTCAGACATATTTCTATATTTGGGGTGGAATACCCGATGATAGAATAGGAAGGGAAATGTACCATATACATAGTGCTAGGGTCAGTGGTAGGAAATTTTTTCATAGTAAATGTATAAGTTGATCGTATCGGAATCGTGGATATGATGCTCGTACTCATAAAAATAGCGTGATTAAAAGGAGGGCTTTAGTAGCGAATATTGTGGAGTATGCTTGTGGTATGTAAGGGTTATATAGTGTTCCTAGGAATAGAGTTGTGGTTAGGACATTTATTATAATAATGTTTGTGTACTCTGCTATGAAGAATAGGGCAAAAGGGCCTGCAGCGTATTCTACATTAAATCCTGAGACTAATTCTGATTCTCCTTCTGTTAGATCGAAGGGGGCTCGATTGGTTTCTGCTAGGGTGGATACAAACCATATTATGGCTAGTGGTCAGGATGGGATAATGAGCCATGTGAATTCTTGAGTGATAATAAGGGTGGAAAGAGTAAATGATCCATTTATTAGGAGGATGGATAGGAGGATAATGGCTAGAGTGACTTCATATGAAATTGTTTGTGCTACTGCTCGTAGGGCTCCGATAAGGGCATATTTTGAATTAGAAGCCCACCCTGATCAGAGGATGGAGTATACTGCTAAGCTGGATGTAGCTAGTATAAATAGAACTCCTATATTTATATTGATTAAGGGTTGTGGTAGGGGCAGGGGTGTTCATATGATTAGGGCAATAAATAGGGCTAGTGTTGGTGCGGTGATATAAAGTAGTGTAGAGGAGGTTAGGGGGCGTAGTGGTTCTTTAATAAATAGTTTTATAGCATCGGCAAAGGGTTGGAGGAGACCATGGGGTCCTACGATGTTAGGGCCCTTGCGGAGTTGTATGTATCCTAAGATTTTGCGTTCAATTAAGATTAGAAAGGCCATGGCAAGTAGGATAGGAATAATTAGTAGGAGGAGGTTGAGTGTGAACATATATGTTAAGAAGAGGAATTGAACCTCTGGTTTGTAAAGTCTTAAGTTTTATGCAATTGCCGGGCTCTGCCATCTTAACAAGCCCTGGTTTTGGGCAGAATTTTAGTGGTATATTAGATTAAGTTTACTTCATCTATTTAACTGAGGGCTCTTTGTTAAGTTGGCTCTGTTTCTCTTGTCCTTTCGTACTGGGAGAAGCGTTTAAATAGATAGAAACCGACCTGGATCGCTCCGGTCTGAACTCAGATCACGTAGGACTTTAACCGTTGAACAAACGGGCCGTTAATAGCGGTTACACCATTGGGGTGTCCTGATCCAACATCGAGGTCGTAAACCCTATTGTCGATATGGACTCTGTAATAGGATTGCGCTGTTATCCCTAGGGTAACTTGTTCCGTTGATCAAATTAGTTTGGATCAGTTGGTAATTTAGTTTGCTTTGACTGGTGAAGTCTAGGTTAAAATTATTCGGAGGTTTTATTGTGCTCCGAGGTCACCCCAACCGAAATTTTTAACCCAAGGGTTGATAGTAGTTGTGCCTGTTGGCTAGGTTTATTTGTATCTGTGTGGGTTATTTAATTTAAGCTCCATAGGGTCTTCTCGTCTTATTGTTGTATCCCCGCCTCTTCACGGGGAAGTCAATTTCACTGATCTAAAGTAAGAGACAGTTTAACCCTCGTTTGGCCATTCATTCGAGTCCTTAATTAAAGAACAAGTGATTATGCTACCTTTGCACGGTCAGGATACCGCGGCCGTTAAACATGTGTCACTGGGCAGGCAGTGCCTCTAATACTGGTTATGCTGGAGGTGATGTTTTTGGTAAACAGGCGGGGTTAGTTTTTGCCGAGTTCCTTTTACTTTTTTAAATCTTTCCTTAATGCGCTCCTGTGTTGGGTTAACAGTTATATTGAAGTAAGGTATCTAGGGTATATTTTATTTTACTTTGCTGTTAACTATCAGTGAGTATTCGGTCTGATATAAGCTTGCGCTGTGGAGAATGGGGATTCTTGTTACTTATATTAACAGTATTACTCCTATTGGATAATAGGTTAGTCCAGTTGATTAGTAGGAGATTAGTGTGAATTGTTGGAATTGAGGGGTATTGTGTGTTGAGCTTTAACGCTTTCTTGGTTGATGGCTGCTTTTAGGCCAACAATGGTGTTAAAGTTATTTACTCTCTATTGAAGGTTGTAGCCTGATCTAAAGAGCTGTTCCTCTTTAGATTAACTTTTAAATTTACGCTAGGTTTAGTAGGTACTTTGGGTAAATTTAAGGTTGAACTAAAATTCTCTCCTGGACAACCAGCTATCACTAGGCTCGTTAGGCTTTTCACCTCTACTCGCAGATTTTTTCACTATTTTGCTACATAGGTGAGTGCGTCCTTATATGACTATCTGTGAGTAGCTCGTCTAGTTTCGGGTCTTCTGACTGAAATTCTTTTTGTCAAGCTGCTTCTGGTTAAGTCATTATGCAAAAGGTACAAGGGGTAGGCTTTGCTTTTTTGTACTTTAAAATATTCTTTCATCTTTCCCTTACGGTACTGTTACTATAGCGCTAGGTAAAATTTCTATCTCCTATACTGTTAATGATTTGTGGTAAATGATTTAGTTGAGTGTTTTATATTTGTTGGGGGGAGTGAAGTTAGGCTAGTATTGGTTTCAAAGTGGTCACGTGTTGTGAAATCTTCTGGGTGTAAGCCGGGTGCTTTAGTGTTAAGCTACACTTTGAGTATTCCAAGCACACTTTCCAGTATGCTTACCTTGTTACGACTTATCTCCTCTTGTATTTTGAGTGGTAATTAAGGAATTGGTAATAGAAGTTTAGAGGAGGGTGACGGGCGGTGTGTGCGTGCTTCATGGCCCTATTCAATTAAGCTCTCTATTCTTAATTTACTACTAAATCCTCCTTCGGCCTTTAGTTTCATAAAGGTTGTTGTAATATGTGCTGTTCTGTTATTAGAAAATGTAGCCCATTTCTCTCCACTTCATAGACTACACCTTGACCTAACGTTTTTATGTAATATGCTTGCGCTTACTTTAGGGCCTTGATAGGGTTTGCTGGGGATGGCGGTATATAGATTGAATTAGCAAGAAGTGGTAGGGTTTATCGGGGTTTATCGATTATAGAACAGGCTCCTCTAGGGGGATATAAAGCACCGCCAAGTCCTTTGAGTTTTGAGCTGTTGCTTGTAGTACTCTGGCGAGTAGTATTGTTTGTTAACTACTTAAGTTTATGGCTAAGCATAGTGGGGTATCTAATCCCAGTTTGGGTCTTGGCTGTCGTGTTTTCAGGGTGTTAAAGTCACTTTCGTAGTTTGTTTTATTTTTAGCTGGAGCATTTTACAGCTCAGATAAAATTTAACTTTATTTAAGGGTACTCTTAAACACACTTTACGCCGTGTTAAATTAGTTTGGGTTAATCGTATGACCGCGGTGGCTGGCACGAAATTTACCAACCCTGAGTATCAGTATAGCTTAGTCTAACTTTCGTTAATTGCTTAAGTTTTGTCACTGCTGTGTCCCGTGGGGGTGTGGTTTAGCAAGGCGTAGTGAGCAGCCATCTGGCGTGCTTGATGCCTGCTCCTTTTGATCGTAAGGATCTGGAGGGCATTCTCACTGGGATGCGGTTACTTGCATGTGTAATCCTACTGATAACTAATAAGAAGGCTAGGACCAGACCTATGTGTTTATGGGGTTAGTTAACCCGTCTAAGCATTTTCAGTGCTTTGCTTTGGTAGTTTAAGCTACATTAAC